GCTAACGTAGCTTAATTAAAGCATAACACTGAAGATGTTAAGATGGGCCCTAGAAAGCTCCGCAAGCACAAAGGTTTGGTCCTGACTTTACTATCAACTCTAGCTAAACTTACACATGCAAGTATCCGCATCCCCGTGAGAATGCCCTACAGTTCCCTGCCCGGGAACAAGGAGCTGGTATCAGGCACAGCAATACTAGCCCACGACACCTTGCTTAGCCACACCCCCAAGGGAACTCAGCAGTGATAAACATTAAGCCATAAGTGAAAACTTGACTTAGTCAAAGCTAAGAGGGCCGGTTAAACTCGTGCCAGCCACCGCGGTTATACGAGAGACCCAAGTTGATAGATGCCGGCGTAAAGCGTGGTTAAGATTTTTACAAGACTAAAGCCGAACACCTTCAGAGCTGTTATACGCACCCGAAGGTTAGAAGACCACCCACGAAAGTGGCTTTACAACGCTGAACCCACGAAAGCTACGACACAAACTGGGATTAGATACCCCACTATGCCTAGCCGTAAACATTGGTAGTGCAGTACATTCATTACCCGCCCGGGTACTACGAGCATCAGCTTGAAACCCAAAGGACTTGGCGGTGCTTTAGATCCACCTAGAGGAGCCTGTTCTAGAACCGATAACCCCCGTTCAACCTCACCTCCCCTTGTTTTCCCCGCCTATATACCGCCGTCGTCAGCTTACCCTGTGAAGGCCAAATAGTAAGCAGAATTGGTACAACCCAAAACGTCAGGTCGAGGTGTAGCGCATGAGGAGGGAAGAAATGGGCTACATTTCCTGCCACAGGAAACACGAACGATGCACTGAAACGTACATCTGAAGGAGGATTTAGCAGTAAGCAGGAAATAGAGCGTCCCGCTGAAATTGGCCCTGAAGCGCGCACACACCGCCCGTCACTCTCCCCAAGCCTACTGACTAATATAACTAAAATCTTATAATCGCGAAGGGGAGGCAAGTCGTAACATGGTAAGTGTACCGGAAGGTGCACTTGGAAAAATCAGAGCGTAGCTAAGATAGAAAAGCATCTCCCTTACACTGAGAAGTCCTCCGTGCAAATCGGAGCGCCCTGACGCCCAACAGCTAGCCCCCAAAGCAAAAACAACAGACCAACATTTATACCCCTAGATACACTAGTATTACATTAAGTAAACCATTTTTCCCCTTAAGTATGTGCGACAGAAAAAGGACGACGGAGCGATAGAGAAAGTACCGCAAGGGAACGCTGAAAGAGAAATGAAATAACCCAGTGAAGCCTGAAGAAGCAGAGGTTTAACCTCGTACCTTTTGCATCATGATTTAGCCAGTGTACCCCAAGCAAAGTGAGCTTTAGTTTGATAACCCGAAACTAAGTGAGCTACTCCAAGACAGCCTATTAATAGGGCAAACCCGTCTCTGTGGCAAAAGAGTGGGAAGAGCTTTGAGTAGAGGTGACAGACCTACCGAACTTAGTTATAGCTGGTTGCCTGGGAATTGGATAGAAGTTCAGCCTCCCCGATTCTTTGTTCATCTCAGTAATACCCCTTCTGATACTTTAAGAAGCCGAGAGAGTTAGTCAAAGGGGGTACAGCCCCTTTGAATCAAGATACAACTTTTCCAGGAGGGTAAAGATCATAATTACAGAAGGTAATATATTTGGGTGGGCCTAAAAGCAGCCATCCCCCTAGAAAGCGTTAAAGCTCAAATATACAACTACCCCTTTTATTCGGATCACTCAATCTTATCCCCCTAGTTCTACCAGGCCGTCCCATGCATACATGGGAGTGACCCTGCTAATATGAGTAATAAGAGAGCCAAAGCCTCTCTCCTTGCACGTGTGTAAATCGGAACGGACACCCCACCGAACCTTAACGGTCCCAATCCCAGAGGGTACTGAACAACAGACCAAACAACTAGAAGAACATTCAATACGCCAACCGTTAGCCCCACACAGGCGTGCCCATAGGGAAAGACTAAAAGAAAGAGAAGGAACTCGGCAAACACACCAAGCCTCGCCTGTTTACCAAAAACATCGCCTCTTGTATAATTTAAAATAAGAGGTCCCGCCTGCCCTGTGACTATAAGTTTAACGGCCGCGGTATTTTGACCGTGCGAAGGTAGCGCAATCACTTGTCTTTTAAATGGAGACCTGTATGAATGGCATAACGAGGGCTTAACTGTCTCCTCTTTCAAGTCAATGAAATTGATCTCCCCGTGCAGAAGCGGGGATAGCACCATTAGACGAGAAGACCCTATGAAGCTTTAGATGTAAGACAGATCATGTTAAACACTCCTCCATAAAGGACAAAACCAGATGAGCCCTGTTCTGATGTCTTTGGTTGGGGCGACCGCGGGGAAATAAAAAACCCCCACGTGGAATGGGAGTACTCCCTCCTACAGCTAAGAGCTCCTGCTCTAATTAACAGAATTTCTGACCAATAAGATCCGGCAAAGCCGATCAACGAACCGAGTTACTCTAGGGATAACAGCGCAATCCCCTTTTAGAGCCCATATCGACAAGGGGGTTTACGACCTCGATGTTGGATCAGGACATCCTAATGGTGCAGCCGCTATTAAGGGTTCGTTTGTTCAACGATTAAAGTCCTACGTGATCTGAGTTCAGACCGGAGCAATCCAGGTCAGTTTCTATCTATGATATGATCTTCTCTAGTACGAAAGGACCGAGAAGAAGAGGCCCATACCTCAAGTACGCCTCACCCCCACCTAATGAAGACAACTAAACTAGGCAAGAGGGCATGCCCCCCTGCCGGAGAGAACGGCATGTTGAGGTGGCAGAGCCCGGAAATTGCAAAAGGCCTAAGCCCTTTCCACAGAGGTTCAAATCCTCTCCTTAACTATGATTTCAATACTTATTACCCACGTAATCAACCCCTTAGCCTTTATCGTGCCCGTGCTCCTGGCTGTGGCCTTTCTGACCCTCCTTGAACGGAAAGTCCTAGGCTACATGCAACTACGCAAGGGTCCTAATATTGTAGGGCCTTATGGGCTCCTCCAACCCATCGCCGATGGAGTAAAGCTATTTATTAAAGAGCCTGTTCGCCCCTCCACCGCTTCCCCCCTCCTCTTCTTACTTACCCCTATTCTTGCGCTCACACTAGCCCTAACTCTTTGGGCCCCTATACCTATACCATACCCCGTAGTAGACCTCAACCTCGGAATCCTTTTTCTTCTAGCTCTCTCTAGCCTGGCCGTCTATTCAATTCTAGGCTCGGGCTGGGCCTCCAATTCAAAATACGCCCTTATTGGCGCCCTGCGGGCCGTGGCTCAGACAATTTCTTATGAGGTTAGTCTAGGGCTAATTCTTTTAAACATTATTATTTTTACAGGGGGCTTTACCCTGCAAACCTTTAATGTGGCCCAAGAAAGTATCTGACTAATTATACCTGCTTGACCCCTAGCCGCAATATGGTACATCTCCACCCTCGCAGAAACTAACCGTGCCCCCTTCGATCTTACTGAAGGGGAATCAGAGTTAGTCTCAGGCTTTAACGTCGAGTACGCAGGGGGACCTTTCGCTCTGTTCTTTTTGGCAGAATACGCAAACATTTTACTTATGAATACCCTCTCCGCTACCTTGTTCTTAGGAGCCTCTCACATCCCCACTATTCCTGAGCTTACTGCTATTAATCTAATGACTAAGGCAGCGCTTCTATCAGTCGTATTTCTATGAGTCCGAGCCTCCTACCCTCGATTTCGGTACGACCAACTCATGCACCTCATCTGAAAGAATTTTCTCCCCCTAACCCTGGCCTTGGTTATTTGGCACCTGGCACTCCCCATTGCGTTTGCTGGCCTGCCCCCTCAGCTATAGCCCAGGAGTTGTGCCTGAAGCAAAGGGCCACTTTGATAGAGTGAACCATGGGGGTTAGAGTCCCCCCAACTCCTTAGAAAGAAGGGACTCGAACCCTACCTGAAGAGATCAAAACTCTTAGTGCTTCCACTACACCACTTCCTAGTAAAGTCAGCTAATTAAGCTTTTGGGCCCATACCCCAAACATGTTGGTTAAACTCCTTCCTTTACTAATGAACCCGTACATCTTAGCCGCCCTCCTTTTTGGTTTAGGCCTAGGCACGACAATTACATTCGCGAGCTCACACTGGCTCCTGGCCTGGATAGGTCTTGAGATGAATACTCTCGCCATCATCCCTCTGATAGCGCAGCACCACCACCCCCGAGCAGTAGAAGCCACCACTAAATATTTTCTCACTCAGGCCACCGCTGCCGCCATACTTCTTTTTGCCAGCACTACTAACGCGTGATTAACCGGACAATGAGACATTCAACAAATAGCCCACCCCCTTCCTATTACACTAATTACGCTCGCCCTCGCACTAAAGATCGGCCTGGCACCTGTTCATTCGTGACTTCCCGAAGTCCTTCAAGGGTTAGACCTTACTACCGGGCTCATCCTCTCCACCTGACAAAAGCTCGCCCCTTTTGCCCTCCTGCTTCAAATCCAACCTGCCAACTCAACCATTCTAATTGCTTTTGGCCTAGCGTCCACCCTTGTAGGTGGCTGAGGGGGCTTAAATCAGACTCAACTCCGTAAAATTCTTGCTTATTCATCTATTGCCCATCTTGGCTGGATGATTTTAATTCTTCAGTTCTCCCCCTCCCTCACACTTGTAACCCTACTAACATATTTTGTCATAACGCTCTCAACATTCCTTGTATTTAAGTTAAATAAGGCAACTAATATTAATATGCTCGCCACTTCCTGGGCTAAAGCACCCGCCCTAACGACACTTACCCCCCTAGTCCTTCTGTCGCTGGGGGGTCTCCCGCCCCTCACGGGTTTTATACCGAAGTGACTCATCCTACAAGAACTGGCTAAGCAGGACCTTGCCCCAACAGCGACCCTCGCCGCAATATCAGCACTCCTGAGTCTCTATTTTTACCTTCGGCTCTCGTACGCAATGACTTTAACTATATCACCCAATAACTTAACGGGCACAACCCCCTGGCGCCTCCAACACTCGCAACTCACGCTGCCCCTAGCCATCGCAACTTCCGCCACTCTTATGCTCCTCCCAGTAACCCCCGCAGTTGTTGCACTCCTAACCCTTTAAGAGACTTAGGTTAGCACGAGACCAAGGGCCTTCAAAGCCCTAAGCGAGAGTGAGAATCTCTTAGTCCCTGATAAGACTTGCGGGATATTACCCCACATCTCCTGCATGCAAAACAGACACTTTAATTAAGCTAAAGCCTTTCTAGGTGGGTAGGCCTCGATCCTACAAGATCTTAGTTAACAGCTAAGCGCTCAAACCAGCGAGCATCCATCTACCCTTTCCCCCGCCTGTCCGGGGACAAAAGGCGGGGGAAAGCCCCGGCAGACGCTAGCCTGCTCCTTAAGGTTTGCAATCTTATGTGTCAAACACCTCAGGGCTTGGTAAGGAGAGGACTTGAACCTCTGTCAATGGGGCTACAATCCACCGCTTAAACACTCAGCCATCCTACCTGTGGCCATCACACGTTGATTCTTCTCGACTAATCACAAAGACATCGGCACCCTTTATCTAGTATTTGGTGCTTGAGCCGGAATAGTAGGCACCGCCCTAAGCTTACTCATCCGAGCCGAACTCAGCCAACCCGGCGCACTCTTAGGGGACGATCAAATTTATAACGTAATTGTTACGGCACACGCCTTTGTAATGATCTTCTTTATAGTAATGCCAATCATAATTGGAGGGTTTGGAAACTGACTTGTACCACTTATAATTGGTGCCCCTGACATGGCATTTCCTCGAATAAACAACATGAGCTTTTGACTTCTTCCCCCTTCTTTCCTCCTGCTTCTTGCCTCGTCTGGAGTAGAAGCTGGGGCTGGAACCGGGTGGACCGTTTACCCCCCACTGGCTGGAAACTTAGCGCATGCCGGAGCATCTGTTGATCTAACTATTTTTTCCCTCCACCTAGCAGGAATTTCTTCTATTCTAGGAGCCATTAATTTTATTACAACCATTATTAACATAAAACCCCCGGCTATTTCCCAATACCAAACGCCCCTGTTCGTATGAGCTGTATTAATTACCGCCGTACTTCTTCTTCTCTCCCTCCCCGTGCTTGCGGCAGGTATTACAATACTTCTTACAGATCGAAATTTAAATACCACTTTCTTTGATCCCGCAGGAGGGGGAGACCCCATCCTTTACCAGCATCTGTTCTGGTTTTTTGGACACCCAGAGGTCTATATTCTTATTCTACCCGGCTTTGGGATGATTTCCCACATTGTTGCCTACTACGCAGGTAAAAAAGAACCTTTTGGTTATATGGGTATGGTCTGAGCCATGATGGCCATCGGACTACTAGGCTTTATTGTGTGGGCCCACCACATGTTTACAGTTGGCATAGACGTAGACACCCGGGCCTACTTTACCTCCGCAACCATGATCATTGCCATCCCCACCGGCGTTAAAGTCTTCAGCTGGCTCGCAACTCTTCATGGGGGCTCTATTAAATGAGAGACCCCCCTTCTATGGGCCCTAGGCTTCATTTTTCTCTTCACAGTGGGGGGACTAACTGGAATTGTCCTAGCCAATTCCTCCCTGGATATTGTCCTTCATGACACCTACTATGTGGTAGCTCACTTCCATTATGTTCTATCAATAGGCGCCGTATTTGCTATTGTAGCTGCCTTTGTACACTGATTTCCCCTCTTTTCAGGCTACACCCTGCATAGCACCTGAACAAAAATCCACTTTGGTATTATGTTTGCAGGCGTAAATCTAACATTTTTTCCCCAACATTTCCTTGGATTGGCCGGAATACCTCGGCGATACTCAGACTACCCCGACGCCTATACTCTCTGAAATACAGTCTCATCCATTGGATCTCTCATCTCCCTGGTAGCAGTCATCATGTTCTTATTTATTATTTGAGAAGCCTTTGCCGCCAAACGTGAGGTACTTGCAGTCGAAATAACCACAACTAACATCGAATGACTACACGGCTGCCCTCCTCCCTATCACACATTTGAAGAGCCTGCGTTTGTTCAGGTTCAATCTAATTAACGAGAAAGGGAGGAGTTGAACCCCCATGGGCTGGTTTCAAGCCAGCTACATAGCCGCTCTGTCACTTTCTTTATAAGATGCTAGTAAAATGGACATTACACTGCCTTGTCAAGGCAGAATTGCGGGTTAAAGCCCCGCGTATCTTGTCTAACGAATGGCCCATCCCTCACAACTAGGATTTCAAGACGCAGCTTCACCTGTAATAGAAGAACTTCTTCATTTTCACGACCACGCCCTTATAATTGTGTTTCTTATTAGCACTCTAGTGCTTTACATTATTGTAGCGATAGTCTCCACTAAATTGACTAACAAATACATTTTAGATTCTCAGGAGATCGAGATTATTTGAACGGTGCTGCCTGCAGTCATTCTCATTTTGATTGCCCTACCCTCCCTTCGCATCCTGTACCTTATAGACGAGATTAACGACCCTCACCTGACAATCAAAGCCATGGGGCATCAGTGGTACTGAAGCTATGAGTATACGGACTATGAAGACCTGGGATTTGACTCGTACATGATTCCGACGCAAGACCTTACCCCAGGCCAGTTTCGTCTTTTAGAAGCTGACCACCGCATAGTAATCCCAGTCGAGTCACCCATTCGAGTTTTAGTTTCCGCCGAGGATGTCTTACACTCATGAGCAGTCCCCGCGTTAGGAGTAAAAATAGACGCAGTCCCTGGCCGCCTAAATCAAACAGCCTTCATCGCATCTCGACCCGGAGTCTTCTACGGACAATGCTCCGAGATTTGCGGCGCAAATCACAGCTTTATACCTATCGTAGTAGAGGCAGTTCCTCTAGAACATTTTGAAAACTGGTCCTCTTTAATACTTGAAGACGCCTCGCTAAGAAGCTAAACTGGGCCTAGCGTTAGCCTTTTAAGCTAAAGATTGGTGACTCCCACCCACCCCTAGCGACATGCCCCAACTCAACCCCGCCCCTTGATTTGCTATTCTTGTATTTACCTGACTAATTTTTTTAGTTGTCGTCCCTACAAAAATTCTAGCCCACACCTACCCTAATGAACCCACATCTCAAAGCACCGAGAAACCTAAAACAGAGCCCTGAACCTGACCATGACACTAAGCTTCTTTGATCAATTTATGAGCCCCACATTTATAGGAATTCCTCTTATAGCCCTTGCCCTATCCCTCCCCTGAATTCTGTACCCCACACCCTCCGCTCGATGGCTCAACAACCGTTTTATTGCGCTCCAAAGCTGATTTATTAACCGTTTTACACAACAGCTACTTCTACCCTTAAATACCGGGGGTCACAAATGAGCCGCCCTCTTGGCCTCCTTAATAATTTTTTTAATCACGCTTAATATACTTGGCCTTCTCCCCTATACCTTCACACCTACTACCCAACTGTCCCTTAATTTAGGACTGGCGGTCCCCCTTTGACTAGCAACAGTCATTATTGGCATGCGAAACCAGCCCACGCATGCCCTAGGACATCTTCTGCCAGAAGGCACCCCCGGTCCACTTATTCCTGTTCTTATTGTCATCGAGACAATTAGCCTGTTTATTCGCCCCCTTGCCCTTGGAGTCCGACTCACAGCCAACCTCACCGCAGGCCACCTCTTAATTCAACTCATTGCCACAGCCGCCTTCGTTCTATTACCCTTAATACCTACGGTGGCAATCTTAACCTCCACAGTTCTTGTTCTCCTAACCCTGCTAGAAATTGCGGTAGCTATAATCCAGGCCTACGTATTTGTCCTGCTCCTAACCCTTTATCTACAAGAAAACGTCTAATGGCCCATCAAGCACATGCATATCATATAGTTGACCCTAGCCCCTGACCTCTTACAGGCGCGGTAGCCGCCCTGCTAATAACATCCGGCCTCGCAATCTGATTCCACTTCCACTCAACAACACTAATGGGTCTTGGTACAGCCCTTCTTCTCTTAACAATGTACCAGTGATGACGAGACATCATCCGAGAAGGGACATTTCAAGGTCACCACACACCCCCCGTGCAAAAAGGACTCCGCTACGGAATAATTCTCTTTATTACCTCAGAAGTCTTCTTTTTTCTTGGGTTCTTCTGAGCATTTTACCACTCAAGCCTGGCCCCAACCCCTGAACTAGGAGGCTGCTGACCACCCACAGGAATTACCCCCCTCGACCCCTTCGAAGTACCCCTCTTGAATACTGCTGTTCTTCTTGCCTCCGGGGTTACCGTTACTTGAGCCCACCACAGCATCATAGAAGGGGAACGCAAGCAGGCCATTCAGTCCCTCGCGCTAACAATTCTCCTGGGCTTTTACTTCACGTTTCTTCAGGCCATGGAATACTACGAAGCCCCTTTCACAATCGCAGACGGTGTCTATGGTGCCACATTTTTTGTAGCCACAGGCTTTCACGGACTCCATGTTATTATTGGCTCCACATTTCTGGCCATCTGCCTTCTCCGTCAAGTTCAATATCACTTTACATCCGAACACCATTTTGGGTTCGAGGCAGCCGCCTGATACTGACATTTTGTAGACGTTGTCTGACTTTTCCTTTACATCTCCATCTACTGATGAGGTTCCTAGTCTTTCTAGTATCAAGTAAGTATAAGTGACTTCCAATCACCCGGTCTTGGTTAAAGTCCAAGGAAAGATAATGAATCTAATTACAACTATTATTGCTATTACCACTATTTTACCTATCATCCTGGCACTTGTATCCTTCTGGCTTCCACAAATAACCCCCGACCACGAGAAGTTGTCCCCCTACGAGTGCGGGTTTGACCCTCTGGGCTCAGCCCGTCTACCTTTTTCCCTTCGCTTTTTTCTTGTAGCTATCCTTTTTCTTCTCTTTGATCTAGAGATTGCCCTTTTATTACCTCTTCCCTGGGGGGATCAACTTGCAGCCCCCTTACTAACATTTCTGTGAGCTTCAGCCGTCCTAGCCCTCCTAACCCTCGGCCTCATCTATGAATGACTCCAGGGCGGCCTAGAGTGGGCCGAATAGGTAATTAGTCTAAGAAAAACATTTGATTTCGGCTCAAAAACTTGTGGTTAAAGTCCATAATTGCCTAATGACCCCCGTACATTTTGCTTTTTCATCAGCCTTTATTTTAGGGCTAACAGGCCTGGCATTTCACCGTACCCACCTCCTCTCCGCTCTTTTATGCTTGGAGGGAATAATACTTTCTTTATTTATTGCCCTTTCCCTCTGAACCCTACAACTTGACTCTACGAATTTCTCAGCAGCCCCGATGCTCCTTCTAGCATTTTCAGCCTGTGAAGCAAGTGCAGGCCTCGCCCTCCTGGTAGCCACCGCCCGTACCCACGGGACCGACCGACTTCAAAGCCTAAATCTTCTACAATGCTAAAAATTCTTATTCCAACACTTATGCTAATCCCAACTGCCTGAGGGGCCCCAGCCAAATGACTCTGGCCAACGACCCTCGCCCACAGCCTAGTCATTGCCCTGGCTAGCCTAACTTGATTAAAAAACGCCTCAGAAACTGGCTGATCAAGCCTTGGCCTCTACATGGCAACAGACCCCCTATCTACCCCCCTCCTTGTTCTCACCTGCTGACTCTTACCCCTTATAATTCTTGCGAGCCAGAACCATACAGCCGCAGAACCGGTAAATCGCCAACGAATATATATTACACTTCTAACATCCCTTCAATTTTTTCTTATCCTGGCTTTTAGTGCCACTGAGGTTATTATGTTTTACGTTATGTTTGAGGCCACTATAATTCCCACCCTGATTATTATTACCCGCTGAGGGAACCAAACAGAGCGCCTCAACGCAGGTATTTATTTCCTGTTCTACACCCTGGCGGGGTCGCTTCCTCTGCTAGTTGCCCTTCTCCTCCTACAGAAAAGCTCCGGCACCCTTTCGCTGATCACCCTTCAATTCTCAGACCCTCTCCAACTCACGTCTTTGGCGGATAAGCTCTGGTGAGCAGGCTGCCTCATGGCCTTCTTAGTAAAAATGCCTCTATATGGTGTTCACCTTTGACTGCCCAAGGCCCACGTAGAAGCACCTGTTGCAGGCTCCATAATTCTTGCGGCTGTTCTTCTTAAACTTGGGGGCTACGGAATAATGCGAATCGTCGTTGTACTCGAGCCCCTAACTAAAGACCTTAGCTATCCATTCATCATCTTTGCATTATGGGGGGTAATTATGACGGGTTCCATTTGTTTACGTCAAACAGATCTGAAATCCCTCATCGCCTACTCCTCGGTAAGCCATATGGGTTTAGTCGTTGGAGGCATTCTTATCCAAACCCCCTGGGGCTTCTCGGGAGCCCTTATTTTAATAATTGCCCACGGACTAACATCTTCTGCCCTCTTCTGCCTAGCTAACACAAACTATGAACGTACCCACAGCCGGACGATACTCCTAGCACGAGGTCTGCAAGTAGTTCTACCTCTAATAACAGCCTGGTGATTTATTGCCAGCTTAGCTAACTTGGCCCTCCCCCCTCTCCCTAATCTCATGGGGGAACTGATGATTGTTACCTCATTATTCAACTGATCCTGATGGACCCTAGCGTTGACCGGGGCCGGAATACTAATCACCGCAAGTTATTCCCTCTACATGTTTCTTATAACCCAGCGAGGTCCAATTCCGTCACACCTTATTGCCCTTGACCCCACCCACTCTCGAGAGCATTTACTAATGGCCCTTCACTTACTTCCGCTAATTCTGCTCATACTTAAGCCCGAATTAATCTGGGGGTGGGCGTTCTGTAGACATAGTTTAACGAAAACATTAGATTGTGATTCTAAAGACAGGGGTTAAAGCCCCCTTGTCCACCGAGAGAGGCTCGCCAGCAACGAAGACTGCTAATCTCCGCGACCTTGGTTGAACCCCAGGGCTCACTCGCCTTCGCTTCTAAAGGATAACAGCTCATCCGTTGGTCTTAGGAACCAAAAACTCTTGGTGCAAATCCAAGTAGCAGCTATGCACCCCACTTCTCTTATAATAACCTCAAGCTTAATTATTATTTTTACCCTACTGGCTTTTCCTGTCTTTACTACACTAAATCCGAACCCCCGAGAACATAACTGGGCTCTCTCCCATGTTAAGACTGCAGTTAAGCTGGCTTTTCTAGTTAGCCTCCTGCCTCTCTTTCTGTTTATCAACGAAGGTGCAGAGACAATTGTGACCTCCTGAAGCTGAATTAACACCCTTGTTTTTGATATTAATGTTAGCTTCAAGTTCGATCACTATTCAATCATCTTCACCCCCATCGCCCTTTATGTTACTTGATCTATTTTAGAATTTGCATCCTGGTATATGCACGCCGACCCATTCATGAGCCGCTTCTTCAAATACCTTCTAATTTTTCTGATCGCTATAATTGTTCTAGTTACAGCAAACAACCTTTTTCAACTTTTCATTGGGTGAGAAGGAGTCGGTATTATGTCGTTCCTCCTCATTGGATGGTGGTATGGGCGGGCAGATGCGAACACGGCAGCTCTCCAAGCAGTCGTGTACAACCGGGTCGGGGACGTAGGACTAATTTTTGCCATAGCATGAATAGCTACAAACCTCAATTCTTGGGAGATACAACAAGTGTTTGTCGCCGCCAAAGGCTTCGACCTCACTTTCCCCCTTCTAGGATTAATTGTTGCAGCCACAGGAAAATCTGCCCAGTTCGGACTACATCCCTGGCTCCCCTCTGCTATAGAGGGTCCTACACCGGTATCTGCCCTACTGCACTCAAGTACAATAGTTGTTGCAGGTATTTTTCTCTTAATTCGAATAAGCCCCCTACTGGCAGAAAACCCCACTGCCCTGACCGTCTGCCTTTGCCTTGGCGCTCTTACGACCCTATTTACAGCTACCTGCGCTTTGACACAAAATGATATCAAAAAAATTGTTGCATTCTCAACATCAAGTCAACTAGGCCTCATGATAGTAACTCTTGGGCTCAATCAGCCACAACTGGCTTTCCTTCACATTTGCACCCACGCCTTCTTCAAAGCAATACTTTTCCTCTGCTCTGGTTCAATTATTCACAGCCTTAACGATGAGCAGGATATTCGTAAGATAGGGGGCATGCATAACCTCACACCCTTTACCTCTTCTTGCCTCACCATCGGAAGCCTTGCCCTCACGGGCACCCCTTTCTTGGCAGGCTTTTTCTCAAAGGACGCCATTATTGAGGCATTAAACACATCCCACCTAAACGCCTGGGCCCTGGTCCTAACTCTTCTAGCCACCTCATTCACGGCCATCTACAGCCTTCGAGTTGTGTACTTTGTGTCTATAGGTCACCCTCGCTTTAATCCACTTTCCCCCATCAATGAAAATAACCCGGCAGTTATTAACCCTATCAAACGGCTAGCCTGGGGCAGTGTCGTTGCCGGTCTTCTAATTACTTCTAATATTCTCCCCCTAAAAACACCTGTTATAACAATACCCCCCCTTCTTAAGCTTGCCGCATTAATCGTCACAATTGGAGGCCTCCTACTTGCCCTAGAACTAGCATCCCTCACAAACAAGCAGTTTAAACCTACCCCTTATTTAAACCCTCACCATTTCTCCAACATGCTGGGCTTCTTCCCTATAATTATCCATCGACTTTCCCCGAAGCTAAACCTAATCTTGGGCCAAACCATTGCAAGCCAAATAGTGGACCAAACATGACTAGAGAAGTCGGGCCCTAAGGCCGTAGCCACCCTTAATATTCCCCTTGTTACAACCGCGAGCAACGCACAGCGGGGCATAATCAAAACCTACCTAGCCCTCTTCCTCTTGACCCTTACCCTCGCCACCCTTCTATTTCTTGATTAAACAGCACGCAGAGTACCACGACTAAGCCCCCGTGTTAATTCTAGTACTACAAAGAGTGTTAGCAATAATACTCAGGCACTAATTACTAATATTCCCCCTCCTCCCGAATATATCAGAGCCACCCCTCCAACATCCCCTCGAAAAGTAGAGAACTCGCTAAATTCGTCCCCCGGAACCCACGAAGCCTCGTATCACTCCCCCCAAAATTTGCTAGACACGAGCACCGCACCCAGGGCGTAAACAGCCATATAAGCGGCAACAGGTCGGCTTCCTCAGCTCTCGGGGTAGGGCTCAGCAGCAAGGGCCGCTGAGTACGCAAACACGACTAGCATTCCCCCCAAATAAATTAAAAACAAAACTAATGACAGGAAAGGACCACCATAATTGATTAATACCCCGCACCCTATGCCCGCAACCACCACTAAACCTAGAGCGGCAAAATAGGGAGAGGGGTTGGAAGCCACTGCAATTAACCCTAATACCAGCCCTAATAAAAACAAAGACATAATATAGGTCATAATTCCTGCCAGGACTCTAACCAGGACTAATGGCTTGAAAAACCACCGTTGTTATTCAACTACAGGAACCTCTAATGGCAAGCCTCCGAAAAACCCACCCCCTACTAAAAATTGCAAACAATGCACTTGTTGATCTCCCCGCCCCCTCCAATATTTCAGTATGATGGAACTTTGGTTCCCTCCTAGGCCTTTGCTTAATCACACAGATCCTCACAGGACTCTTCTTAGCCATGCACTACACCGCCGACATCGCAACAGCTTTTTCATCTGTAGCCCACATTTGCCGGGATGTTAATTACGGGTGACTAATCCGCAACCTTCATGCCAACGGTGCATCTTTCTTCTTCATCTGCATCTACTTGCACATTGGACGAGGCCTATACTACGGGTCCTACCTCTATAAAGAGACATGAAACATCGGCGTGGTTCTTCTCCTACTAGTAATAATAACTGCCTTCGTGGGCTACGTACTACCCTGAGGACAAATGTCATTCTGAGGTGCCACCGTCATCACCAACCTTCTGTCTGCAGTACCCTATGTGGGCAATGCCCTCGTTCAATGAATCTGGGGGGGCTTTTCCGTCGACAACGCCACCCTCACTCGGTTCTTCGCTTTCCATTTTCTTTTCCCATTCGTAATTGCGGGAGCCACCCTAATTCACCTCCTCTTTCTTCACGAGACAGGGTCGAACAACCCCCTCGGTTTAAACTCCGACGCCGACAAAGTGTCTTTCCACCCCTACTTCTCCTACAAAGACCTCCTAGGTTTTGCCGTACTACTTATTGCCCTGACATCCCTTGCTCTCTTTTCCCCCAACCTCTTGGGCGACCCTGATAACTTCACCCCCGCAAATCCATTAGTTACACCACCCCACATTAAACCCGAATGGTATTTCCTCTTTGCCTATGCAATTCTACGCTCCATCCCAAATAAGCTGGGAGGGGTCTTAGCCTTGCTGGCCTCAATCCTCGTCCTAATAGTGGTGCCGATCCTTCATACATCGAAACAGCGAGGGATTACATTTCGGCCCCTCTCCCAATTCCTCTTCTGAACTTTAATCGCAGACGTTGCTATCCTCACCTGAATCGGGGGCATGCCCGTCGAACACCCCTTTATCATCATCGGCCAAATCGCATCTTTCCTTTACTTCTTCCTCTTCCTTTTCCTCGCCCCACTAGCCGGCTGAGTTGAAAATAAAGCCCTCGGATGAGCCTGCAATAGTAGCTCAGCGCCAGAGCGCCGGTCTTGTAAACCGGACGCCGGAGGTTAAAATCCTCCCTACTGCTCAAAGAAAGGAGATTTTAACTCCCACCCCTAACTCCCAAAGCTAGGATTCTAAGCTAAACTATTCTTTGCAAGATTTGCAAGATTTGCAAGATTTGCAAGAT